CAGCGATCATTCTTTTCTGAGTGAACTAGAAAGTTCTTTTTCTAGTTATCGCAATTCTAGTTATATGAATAATGAATCTACGAATGAAGATTCCTTATACAATCGTTCCATTTACGATACTCAATCTAGTTGGAATAATCACATTACTAGTTGCATTGACAGTTATCTTCAGTCTCAAATCTGTATTGATACGTCCATTGTAAGTGATAGTAGTGACGGTTACATTTCTAGGTGCGTTTTTGATAAACGTAAAACTAGTAGTGAAGGTGGGGGGTCCAGTATACGAACCCGCGCGAAGAGTAGTGATTTAACTCTAAGAGAAAGGCCTAGTGATCTCGATGCAACTCAAAAATACAGGCATTTGTGGGTTCAATGCGAAAATTGTTATGGATTAAATTATAAGAAATTTTTGAAATCAAAAATGAATATTTGTGAACAGTGTGGATACCATTTGAAAATGGGTAGTTCAGAAAGAATCGAAATTTCGATCGACCCCGGTACTTGGGACCCTATGGATGAAGACATGGTCTCTCTGGATCCCATTGGATTTCATTCGGAGGAGGAGCCTTATAAAGATCGTATTGATTCTTATCAAAGAAAGACAGGATTAACTGAGGCTGTTCAAACAGGCGTAGGTCAACTAAATGGTATTCCCGTAGCAATTGGGGTTATGGATTTTCAGTTTATGGGGGGTAGTATGGGATCCGTAGTCGGGGAGAAAATCACCCGTTTGATTGAGTACGCTACTAATCAATTTCTACCTCTTATTATAGTGTGCGCTTCGGGGGGAGCGCGTATGCAAGAAGGGAGTTTGAGCCTGATGCAAATGGCTAAAATATCGTCTGCTTTATATGATTATCAATCAAATAAAAAGTTATTGTATGTATCAATCCTTACATCTCCTACTACTGGTGGGGTAACAGCTAGTTTTGGTATGTTGGGAGATATTATTATTGCCGAACCAAATTCCTACATTGCATTTGCGGGTAAAAGAGTAATTGAACAAACATTGAATAAAACAGTACCCGAAGGTTCACAAGCGGCTGAATATTTATTCCAGAAGGGCTTATTCGACCTAATCGTACCGCGTAATCTTTTAAAAAGCGTTCTGAGTGAGTTATTTAAGCTCCACGCCTTCTTTCCTTTGAATTCCAATTCAATCAAGTAGAGCGCACTAAGTTCAATTATTTTATTTGTAGCAAACAAAAAAAGTAGTTAGCTTATCCGAATCTTAGCTTATCGGAATCAAAGTAACTAAAAAGGGAGTTTTCTTTGGCGACCTAAGATCTAATTGTAGAAAGAATCAAAATCAAAAGTTGCGTATAACTCTTTTTTTTTTTTACCTAGATTCCCGATTACTAATTAAGAAGTCTCTATCAACAAGATAAAAACGTGAGTTCTTCCTTTCGTGAAATTAGGAAAATAAAACGAATTTCATCTTACGTATATAATAAAATTCAAATTATAGAAAAAATAGATATATAGTTTTATATCTTTCTCCATCTCCCGAAAATCCCGTTTTCACTAAAAATCCCGGTTGTGTCGCATTCTAATGAATCTTTCAATAATTTGTAAGAAACTCTTTATTAAATATTAAAATGAAATTCAAAGACAAGAACAAAACACAAAGAAACGAAGAAAAATAAAATGGATTATCATATGTATCTTTCATATAGATAGATGAATAAGTCCATTTATTTAGTTCTACATTCCTTGGACTTATTCTATATACTCACTTAGATACTTAATATCTCTAATCTACGAATTCATAATAATTACAATTATTAATTATAATTAGTATAAATATAAAATATGATATTAAAAAAAATAAGAACAGGTACAAATAATAAATCGAGGTACCCCATTTTATGACAACTTTCAATTTTCCCTCTATTTTTGTGCCTTTAGTAGGCCTAGTATTTCCGGCAATTGCAATGGGTTCTTTATTTCTTTATGTTCAAAAAAACAAGATTGTTTAGATCCGAGGGGACCCAGTCTCATTCTTTTTTTTTTTTTTAACTTAGACTTGTAGCATAACACAGATATTTATTTCGGAAAAGAAAATATAGTAGAACATGTGATTTCCGCCGAACATAAAGGAAAAAGCTCTTATGTCTGCAGAAAATGATCTATAGATAACTGAATTCTAGCCAGTTTCAAATAGATCAGGATCGCTGGATGCCTAAAATGTAAAGTTGGTAGATCTATATATATATCAATATGTATATTGGGATCATATGAGGGGTATGTTATTATTTTAGATCTAAACAATTTGATGAATTACTCCTAAAAGTTCCCATTAAACTAGTGCTAGTTCACATCAAACTAGTGCTAGTTGATGAAAGTTCATTCGGAAACAAAAAAAGTAAAGTCAAAATCATTTGGGGTATTCTCTCAATTTCAATAAAATGCAATCGGATCAAGTATGAGTTGGCGATCAGAAGATACATGGATAGAACTTATAACGGGGTCTCGAAAACTAAGTAATTTTTGTTGGGCCCTTATCGTTTTTTTAGGTTCATTAGGATTCTTGTTGGTTGGAACTTCCAGTTTTCTTGGTAGAAATTTGATATCTTTTGTTCCGTCTCAGCAAATCCTTTTTTTTCCACAGGGAATCGTGATGTCTTTCTACGGAATCGCGGGTCTCTTTATTAGTTCCTATTTGTGGTGCACAATTTCCTGGAATGTAGGTAGTGGTTATGATCGATTCGATAGAAAGGAAGGAATAGTGTGTATTTTTCGTTGGGGATTTCCTGGAAAAAATCGTCGCATATTCCTCCGATTCCTTATAAAAGATATTCAATCCGTTCGAATAGAAGTTAAAGAGGGTATTTATGCCCGTCGTGTCCTTTATATGGATATCAGAGGCCGGGGGGCTATTCCGTTGACCCGTACTGATGAGAATTTAACTCCACGAGAAATTGAACAAAAAGCCGCGGAATTGGCCTATTTCTTGCGCGTACCAATTGAAGTATTTTGATTTTGAGAAAAGGAACTGGGCGGAAGAACGAATGCTTTCTCGGCAGGAGGGAAAAAACGCAAGAATCCTTTTAGTTTTTCTATAACTAAATGATACTTTAGATGCAGATAAACCATATCTTGTAAATTATTTTCTTTGTCAATCGACCTTTTTACTTGTTTTGCCGCTTATTTTTTTGACCATCACAATATCTTTTTCTCAATTATTCTATTCTTGACTATGGGGAATCGTTGGAATTTTTTTTTTCGAAATACTGGATATTTTGATAGAATAAGGGGTTCTTTCGTCTCAAAATCTCAATAATATTCATTTCTTCAAAGTACTTCTTTCGGCCATTCATCGAAAGGAGACATTTGTTTGGAATTTGATGAATTGAGGTATCTAGCAACACTATTTTGTATTATTTCTTCAGTCGAACTTGAAGTGGAGTCTTAGTCTATTTCTGTATTCTTTCTAGATTCAAAACAAAATCACAAATAAAATAGATTCATAGGTTTGATGCCCTGTCTAGAACTCATGTTTGAAAGAAATATTCGATTACATAAAGTCCGACAAATGGAGTGGGTTAATTAAAAATTAACAGGCGAAAAATGGCAAAAAAGAAAGCATTCACTCCTCTTTTGTATCTTGCATCTATAGTATTTTTGCCCTGGTGGATTTCTCTCTCATTTACTAAAAATATGGAATCTTGGGTTATTAATTGGGCGAATATCGGCCAATCCGAAATTTTTTTGAATGATATTCAAGAAAAAAGTATTCTAGAAAAGTTCATAGAATTAGAAGAAATCCTCTTCTTGGAAGAAATGATCAAGGAATACTCGGAGACATATCTACAAAAGCTTCTTATAGGAATCCACAAAGAAACGATCCAATTAATCAAGATACACAACGAGGATCGTATCCATACAATTTTACACTTCTCGACAAATATAATCTGTTTTGTTATTTTAAGTGGTTTTTCTATTTTAGGTAATGAAGAACTTGTTATTCTTAATTCTTGGACTCAGGAATTCCTATATAACTTAAGTGATACAGTAAAAGCTTTTTCAATTCTTTTATTAACCGATTTATGTATCGGATTTCATTCACCCCACGGCTGGGAACTAATGATTGGTTCTGTATACAAAGATTTTGGATTTGGTCATAATGATCAAATTATATCTAGTCTTGTTTCCACTTTTCCGGTTATTCTCGATACTATTTTTAAATATTGGATTTTTCGTTATTTAAATCGTGTATCTCCGTCACTTGTAGTTATTTATCATTCAATGAATGATTGATAAATGATCCACCAATATTAATCCAATTAGAACGTTTCTTACTTTGTAGTTCTACATAAGTATTAAAAACATTCTATCCGGGGGGTTTTCATACTATTTTTATAGTATAGTATTCCAGTAAAATGATTCCAATAAATAGCAGAATCGTGGATAGGAAACTATACTAGCGACCTACCCAATTTATTGTAGAAATTTTCAGACCAATGATTAGACTATGCAAACTAGAAATACTTTTTCTTGGATAAAGGAACATATTACTCGATCTATTTCCGTATCGCTCATCATATATATCATAACTCAGACATCCGTTTCAAGTGCATATCCCATTTTTGCGCAGCAGGGTTATGAAAATCCACGAGAAGCGACCGGGCGTATTGTATGTGCCAATTGTCATTTAGCTAATAAGCCCGTGGATATTGAGGTTCCACAAGCAGTACTTCCCGATACTATATTTGAAGCAGTTGTTCGAATTCCTTATGATAAGCAAGTGAAACAAGTCCTTGCTAATGGTAAGAAAGGGGGTTTGAATGTGGGGGCTGTTCTTATTTTACCGGAGGGGTTTGAATTAGCTCCTTCCGATCGTATTTCTCCCGAGATGAAAGAAAAGATAGGAAATTTGTCTTTTCTGAGCTACCGCCCTAATAAAAAAAATATTCTTGTAATAGGGCCTGTTCCCGGCCAGAAATATAGTGAAATCACCTTTCCTATTCTTTCTCCCGACCCCACTACTAAGAAAGATG